AATGTTGAGCCTGACTAAAGGACTATCGTGATAGGATAAAATATGTAATTAAAATTACCTTCATTACATCCAACAGAATCAAACTATCTCCTTCAAGCATCAAAAGCCACCGTGCACCATACACCAAGATGTAAAAAATCAGCCTCACCACAGAAAAGTAAGCTAAAACAAGCTAATGGGTTCATACCCCATAAATAGAGTCTAATACTCTCTTCTCTGATGCCCAACAACTCAACAAAAATCCTCTTACTAACTACCTTGGTAGGGGGTATATTAATATCTGTATCCTCTAATTCATGGCTAGGAGCATGAATAGGATTAGAAATTAATTTAATATCATTCATCCCATTAATATCTAGTGTCAAAAATATGTACAATACAGAAGCCTCACTAAAATACTTTATTGTACAAGTTCTTGCCTCAGCAACGCTACTGTTCATAGTAGTAATAAAGACGTTAACGGAGGATTTGTTCACATTCGAAATCAGCCCATATACACCAATGATCATCTGTACCCCTCTCCTACTCAAAAGTGGAGCCGCACCTCTCCACTGATGATTCCCAGGAGTAATGGAAGGATTAAGATGAGAAAACTGTGCACTATTAATAACAGTGCAAAAAGCCGCCCCATTGATATTAATATCATACCTGATTGAAATCAATGTATTCACACTAAGAATTATTTTATTATCCACAATTGTAGGATCAATTGGGGGTTTAAACCAAACTTCAATACGAAAAATTCTAACCTACTCATCTATCAACCACACTGGTTGAATACTAATTGCATTAACCACAAGAGAAAGTTTGTGGTTAGTATACTTCATAATTTACTCAACACTAGCATTAACTGTAGTGTCAGCTATTAATCTATCCGGAATATCATTTATCAACCAAACCATAATAACAAATAAAAATACCACATTAATAAAATTTATAATATTTACATCCCTACTATCCCTGGGCGGGCTCCCTCCATTCCTTGGATTCCTGCCAAAGTGAATTGTTATCCAAGGAATAATTGCAAACAACATGGCTCCACTAGCAACAGTTGTAGTAGTAACATCATTAATCACTCTGTATTACTACCTAAAAATCTCCTACTCAAGCTTTATAATTTTAAATACAGAACCAAAATGAAACCTAAAACCTCACAAAAACAAAACAAACAAAAACATTAGTGCAATAATTTTATCATCAATCTCCTTAACAGGTATAGCAGCTTGCACAATTATTTCCAACATCAACTAAAAGGCCTTAAGTTAAGCATTAAACTAATAACCTTCAAAGCTATAAATAAAGGGTCTATCCTTTAGGCCTTGATAAGTCCTTTAACCTACCCCTATAGAATTGCATTCTACAATCACAAAATGAATACAAGGCCTAAATAGTGGAAGAGCAACGTAAATGCCCCTAAATAGATTTACAGCCTATCGCCTACTTATTATTCTCAGCCATCCCACTAATTTTCACCCGTTGATTCTTCTCAACTAATCACAAAGACATTGGAACACTATACTTCCTATTCGGAGCCTGATCAGGTATGGTCGGAACTTCCCTAAGAATACTTATTCGAACAGAACTAGGACAACCAGGATCCTTAATTGGAGATGACCAAATCTATAACGTTATCGTCACAGCCCATGCTTTCGTTATAATTTTCTTTATAGTTATGCCAATCATGATTGGTGGGTTCGGAAACTGATTGGTACCACTAATATTAGGAGCACCAGACATGGCCTTTCCACGAATAAACAACATAAGATTTTGACTTCTCCCTCCATCATTAACCTTACTACTCACTAGTAGAACAGTAGAAAGTGGTGTAGGAACAGGATGGACTGTTTATCCCCCTCTTGCAAGAGGAATTGCACATGCAGGAGCATCTGTTGATCTAGCTATCTTCTCCCTACATTTAGCAGGAGTATCATCAATTCTAGGAGCAGTAAACTTTATTACAACAACAATTAACATAAAGCCAAAAAGCATGAAACCCGAACGAATCCCGCTATTTGTATGATCAATTGCCATTACTGCCCTATTACTTCTTCTATCTCTACCAGTTCTTGCAGGAGCAATTACAATATTATTAACAGACCGTAACCTAAATACATCATTTTTTGACCCAGCAGGAGGGGGAGACCCAATCCTATATCAACACTTATTTTGATTTTTCGGACACCCAGAAGTCTATATTCTCATTCTACCAGGATTTGGTATAATTTCCCACATTATCTGCCATGAAAGAGGGAAGAAGGAAGCGTTCGGAAACTTAGGAATGATTTTTGCCATACTAGCAATTGGATTATTAGGATTTGTAGTATGAGCACACCACATATTTACAGTAGGAATAGACGTTGACACACGGGCTTATTTTACATCAGCAACAATGATTATTGCTGTACCAACAGGAATTAAAATCTTCAGATGACTTGCAACTCTATACGGAACCCGAATAACATACAGAGCAGCCTGCTTGTGAGCACTAGGATTTGTATTCCTATTCACAATAGGAGGTCTTACTGGTGTGGTACTAGCAAACTCATCAATTGATATTGTATTACATGACACTTATTATGTAGTAGCCCATTTCCACTACGTCCTATCAATAGGAGCAGTGTTTGCAATCATAGGAGGGTTTGTCCAATGGTTCCCATTATTCACAGGACTTACAATAAACCCAAAGTGATTAAAGGCCCAATTCGCTGTTATATTTGTAGGGGTAAACCTAACATTCTTCCCACAACACTTTCTAGGACTAGCCGGAATGCCTCGACGATACTCAGATTATCCAGACGCTTACACCACATGAAACATTATCTCATCAATAGGATCAACAATTTCATTTGTAAGAGTAATAATATTCCTATTTATCATATGAGAAAGAATTACATCAAACCGATTAATCTTATTCCCTACACATACAAGAAATTCGGTAGAATGACTACAAAATTTCCCACCAGCAGAACACAGATACTCAGAACTCCCAACTATCTCATTAACTAATTAATCTCTACTCTAACGTGGCAGATAAGTGCATTGGATTTAAGCTCCATAAATAAAGTTTTCTAAACTTTCATTAGAAAATGACAACATGATTAAATATAACACTACAAGACAGAGCATCACCAGTCATAGAACAACTAATCTTCTTCCATGATCACGCACTAATAATTATATTAATAATTATTACAGCAGTATTTTACACAATAATCAGAATTATTCAAAATAAACAAACTAGTCGATTCATTCTAGAAGGACAAATAATTGAAACCATTTGAACAGTTGCTCCTGCAATCATCCTAGTATTCATTGCAATCCCATCCCTACGACTATTATACCTGATAGATGAAATCCACAACCCAGTAATAACCCTAAAAACAGTAGGACATCAATGATATTGAAGCTATGAATATTCAGACTTTACAAAACTTGAATTTGACTCATATATAGTTCAACAAGAAGACCAATTAATCAACACATTCCGATTATTAGATACAGATAACCGTATTGTATTACCAATAAACTCGCCAATTCGGATAATTGTGACAGCGGCAGACGTACTACACTCATGAACAGTGCCAAGCCTTGGTGTAAAAACAGACGCAACACCTGGGCGACTAAACCAAGTAAGATTCACAATTAACCGCCCTGGATTATTATATGGACAATGCTCAGAAATTTGTGGGGCAAATCACAGATTTATGCCCATCGTAATTGAAAGAGTATCAACAAATCAATTTATTAATTGAGTATCAAAGATAAGAGAATCATCAGATGACTGAAAGCAAGTAATGGTCTCTTAAACCAGTTTATGGTATTTTAGCGAATACCTCTGATGATAAAGGATTAGTTAATCAAATAACATCAGAATGTCAAACTGAAATAATCATAAAGGTATCCTTTTATTCCTCAAATAATACCTATAGAATGAACAATACTATACATTACATTCCTAGCAACATTTCTAATATTTAACATCATAAACTATTTTATTCAATCACCAAATCAACAAAGAAAAAATAAGAAAATTATTAATATTAATAAAACAAACTGAAAGTGATAAGAAACCTATTCTCAATTTTTGACCCAACAACGGAAATTAACAACCTACCGTTAAATTGAACAAGAACAGCAATCGGGCTATTATTAATTCCAACCAGAATCTGATTAATCCCCTCACGAAACAGTATAATAGTAAGATTATTAATAAACAAACTACACCAAGAAATAAAAACCATTTTAAGAAAAGGAAACGAAAACAAAGGGAACTCATTCATCCTAACATCCCTATTCCTTATAATCTTAATAAATAATTTCCTAGGATTATTCCCATACATCTTCACAAGAACAAGTCACCTAATCCTTACACTAACGTTAGCCCTACCCTTATGAATAAGATTTATATTATTTGGATGAATTAAAAACACCAACCACATATTTGAACACTTGGTTCCCCAAGGAACGCCAACCATACTAATACCCTTTATAGTTATTATTGAGACAATCAGAAATCTAATCCGACCAGGAACACTAGCAGTACGTCTGACTGCAAATATAATTGCAGGACACTTATTATTAACCCTACTAGGAAATAATGGACCTTCAATAAGACATACACTATTGACTGTACTAATTACAGCACAAATTCTACTTCTTATCCTGGAGGGAGCAGTAGCAATCATCCAGTCATATGTATTTGCCATCCTAAGAACCCTATATTCTAGAGAAGTCAACTAATGTCAATACACGAAAACCACCCATTCCACATAGTAAATAAAAGACCCTGGCCACTCACAGGAGCTATCGGAGCAATAGTTACCCTAATAGGATTAATCAAATGATTCCACCAATACGATGATACATTACTCAGTATTGGAGCAATCATCACCTTATTAACTATAATTCAATGATGACGAGATGTAACCCGAGAAGGAACATATCAAGGGTTACACACTAAAATAGTAACAAAAGGACTACGATGAGGAATAATTCTATTTATTGTTTCAGAAGTTTTATTTTTTGTATCATTTTTTTGGGCTTTTTTTCACTCAAGCCTATCACCGACAATCGAATTAGGATCAACTTGACCTCCTGCAGGAATTCAACCATTCAACCCCATACAAATCCCCTTACTAAATACAGCAATCCTACTAGCTTCAGGGGTAACCGTAACATGAGCCCATCACGGCCTATTAGAAAATAACGCTACACAAGCAACCCAAGGATTATTCTTCACAGTATTACTAGGACTATATTTCACTGCACTACAAGCATATGAATACCTTGAAGCCCCATTTACAATTGCAGACTCAGCATACGGATCAACATTCTTTGTAGCAACAGGATTTCATGGACTACATGTAATCATCGGAACAACATTCCTAACTACATGTCTTCTACGACACACAACACTACACTTCTCATCAAATCATCACTTCGGATTTGAAGCAGCAGCATGATACTGACACTTTGTAGACGTAGTTTGACTATTCCTATATATTTCAATCTACTGATGAGGAAGATAAAATAATATTTATCTAATACAAGAAAGTATACTTGACTTCCAATCAAGAAATTTGTGAAAAACAAGATGAATAATATTAATAATTATTACAAGAGCAACAGTAACCATTCTATTATCAACAGCCATTATAGTATTAACCACCTTAATTTCAAAGAAAAATAATGAAGACCGAGAAAAAAGATCACCGTTTGAATGTGGATTTGACCCTAAAAACTCTGCACGACTACCCTTCTCATCACGATTCTTTCTAATCGCAGTAATTTTCATAATCTTTGACGTAGAAATTGCTCTACTATTACCAATACCAATTACTATAATAACATCAAACATCAAATCATGAATAATCATCAGATCAATGTTCCTACTGATCTTAATTATTGGTCTATACCATGAATGAAACCAAGGATCACTTGAATGAAGAAACTAACATGGGACTATAGTTAAAAATAACATTTGGGTTGCATTCAAAAAGTACTACTTTAAGTAGTTAATCTCAAATCACACTTAATCAATGTGAGAAGCAAAATTTGCAATCAGTTTCGACCTGATCCTAGATAATTTAATTTATCCTCACTTTTATTAAACTTTAACTGAAACCAAAAGAGAGGTATATTATTGTTAATAATAAAATTGAATTATTAATTCCAGTTAAGGAAGTGACAGAAAAAGTGAATGCTGCTAACTTATCACTATAGCGGTTAAAATCCGTTTACACTTCTATTTATATAGTTTAGAATAAACATTACATTTTCACTGTAAAGACAAAGAAAGACTTTTATAAATACTTGAAGGTAATAAAATACCTCATCGACATCTTCAGTGTCGCGCTCTAAATATAAGCTACTCAAGTAATAAATAAGAACAAATAAGAGAATAACAATTCACATAACAAAAAAACCTAAAAATACCCTCAAATTATTATACTGAAATCACTGATTAACCCTGCCAATATTAAAAAATGCCCAATATATACCCTGACCACCAAAATATTCCATTCAACCAGAATCAAAAACCCTTGTCGCCTTATAACCTAATCCCAACGGACCAAAAGAAACACCATAAGTAGAAAAAAAAGGCATAAATCACATAGAGCCAGAAAATGAAGAAGGACCATACAAAAGTACAGAAAATAACTTATCACCTAAAACAAACCCAGCAATCTCATAACCAAGCCAACCACCAACAAACACCACAAACAAAGTAAGAAACCTTAAATAGAAGGGTAAACAAATCACAGAAGGGGTAGGACAAATCAATCACATAAGAGAACCACCACCAAAAATAGACATAATCAATAAACCAATTATACCAAACATCATGTTATAGTTAGACTCAACCATACTATAAGAAGGAACAAAATTAAAATCACCACACAAAACAAAATAAAACAAACGAAAAGAGTAGCAAACTGTTAAACCTGTAGAAACAAACAACAAGAAGAAACCAAATATATTAATATACCCCATACAAAACATCTCCAAAATAAAATCCTTAGAATAAAACCCCGCCAAAAACGGTATACCGCAAAGAGCAAAGTTAGATACCATCAAACTTGATGAAGTAAACGGTATATAAACAGATAAACCACCTATAAAACGGATATCCTGAGAATCACCCATAGAATGAATTACACCACCAGCACATATAAAAAGCAAAGCCTTAAACAAAGCATGTGTTAACAAGTGAAAAAAGGCCAAACCTGAAAGACCAACAGAAATAGTTATAATCATAAGTCCTAACTGTCTTAAAGTAGATAAAGCAATAATTTTCTTCAAATCAAACTCAAAATTCGCCCCCAAGCCTGCCATAAATATAGTTAACCCAGAAACCAACAGTAAAACAACATTCAATCAATACCCAAAAGAAGGACTAAACCGAATTAATAAATAAACACCAGCAGTAACCAAAGTAGAAGAGTGAACCAACGCAGAAACAGGAGTAGGGGCAGCTATAGCTGCAGGCAACCAAGAAGAAAAGGGGATCTGAGCACTTTTAGTCATTGCTGCCAAAACAACAAGAAAAGAAATTAATTCTATCTCAATAGAACCTAATAAAAAATCCAAGTAGTAAATAAAACTTCAACTACCAAAATTAATTATTCAAGCAATAACCATTAACAAAGCAACATCACCAATCCGATTAGACAAAACTGTTAACATACCAGCACCGTAAGACTTCACATTCTGGTAATAAATTACTAATAAATAAGAAACTAAGCCTAAACCATCCCACCCCAATAAAATACTAATTACATTAGGGCTAATAATCAAGAACATCATAGAAATAACAAACATTAAAACCAACAAGATAAATCGAACAATATTCAAATCACCAAACATATAATCATCACTATAAAGAATAACTAAAGAAGAAATAATAAAAACAAACCCTATAAACAGCAAAGACATTCAATCAAAAAGAAAAGTCATAATAACAGATCTACCATTTAATGTAATAATATTCCAATCAATAAAATAAATTAGATCACTCATAATAAAATAAACACCACAAAAACAACAAATTAATCCTAAAAGGAATAAAAAAACAAATCTAATAAAACAAATAGATAAAGACATAAATCCAAAATACATAAATATATCATCGGCACCACAAACCAACATTTTAACTTAAACTATTTGGATTATCAAAAACTTTTTAAACCCAGAAAACAGCGACATCCGCCCTCAAAATAACCAAGTTCAACGGAAACCAATGTAGAAACAATAATAAAAACTCACGAACATAACCCAAAGAACAGGAATAAACACCAGAGTAAACAGACCCATGCTGACTATAAGAATATATATAAAGAGTATAGGCTGCACTAAAGAAAGATAAAAAGATCAAAACAAACATTAAACACCAAGACCAAGAAACAAGACTACTTAATAAACCAATCTCGCCAAGAAGGTTAAGAGAAGGGGGAGCAGCCATATTACAAGCTCTTAACAAAAATCATCATATAGATATTCTAGGCATCAAATTAATTAAACCCTTATTAACCAAAAGACTTCGTCTACCAAAACGCTCATAAGAAATATTAGAAAGACAAAAAAGACCAGAAGAACACAACCCATGAGCCACTATCAAAGCAAAAGATCTACATACCCCCCAATAATTCAACGTTATAATACCACCAATAACCATACTTATATGAGCAACAGAAGAGTAGGCAATTAAAGACTTCAAATCGGTCTGCCGTATACAAAATAAACTAACAAATAAACCGCCAACTAAGCTCAAAGCAACCCAAACAACACCAAACCTAAACCCAAACCTAAACAATAAAGGAAATACACGAAGAAGACCATACCCTCCTAACTTCAACAAAACCCCAGCCAAAATTATAGAACCAGAAACAGGGGCCTCAACATGTGCCCTAGGAAGTCATAAGTGAACTATAAACATAGGCATCCTAACCAAAAAGGCGAAAATCATACAAACATAAAATAGCCCGCCAACTAAAGAATTATTCCCATACAATAAAAATAAACATAAAGACCCTAAAGAATTATAAATAAATAAAATACCAACCAATAAAGGAAGAGAAGCCAACAAAGTATAAAACAATAAATAAATACCAGCCTGAACACGCTCAGGCTGATACCCTCAGCCCAAAATTAAAAAAAGAGTAGGAATCAGTCTACTTTCAAAAAAAATATAAAATGAAAGTAGACTGATTCTTCTGAAAGTACAATACAACATAACAGTTAAAGCAATAACAACAAAAACAAAAAACCCAGAAAAATAATCAAGTCGAAAAATAGACTCTCTGGCCAGAATCATAAGAACACAAATTCACAGACTAAGGAGAATAAGACCATAAGAAATTAAATCACATCCAAAAATATAACCCATTCCGCCCCAACAAAAAAAGTAAGGAAAGAAAAAGAAAAAAATAAATGAAATAAAAAATAATAAAGAACAAATCAACCACCAAAATCCTGTAAAAATACATAAAGGGGTTAAAAAAATTAAAAAACAAAGAAACCTTAACATTGAAGAACATTATAAGACTGAAAATAATCATTACCATGACTACGAATTATAGAAACCAAAATAGACAAACCCAAAGAACCTTCACAAACAGAAAAAACCAAAAAATAAACAACAAAAAACAAACTATAATTAAAATTACACAAATAAAAATAAATAGAAAAATAAAGAACCAACACAATAAATTCCAATCTCAACAAAGTAATCAACAAATGTTTACGATTGGAAGAAAAGGCCCAAATACCACAAAAATAAAGAGTAAAAAAATATAATCATATTGGCATTAAATTAAGTTTTAATAATTTAACAAAAATATTGGTCTTGTAAATCAAACATAAGGAACAACCTTTTAAAACTTCAGAGGGAAGGTTTAAATACCATTTCATTAATCCCCAAAACTAACATTTTAAATAAAATACCCCCTGACATAACAAGGCTACTTATATCAATAAGAACAATAACCAGACTAATATTCACACAAATAAAGCACCCGTTGGCCATAGGACTAATACTACTTATCCAAACAACAATAGTATGCCTCATTAGAGGTACAATATACAAAAGATTTTGATTTTCATATATCCTATTCATAATCATAATTGGAGGAATATTAGTACTATTTATATACATAACAAGACTAGCATCAAACGAAATATTCTCACCATCAAACAAAATACTAACAACCACACTTATAATCCTGCCTGCCCTTCTATATATGATACCTACAGTAACCAATAACAAAGAAATGTGCCCGCATAACATAATAACAGAAAATGAAATCCTAACCACAACAACTGTTATATACAATCAGATAATAGGAATCATAACAACACTACTAGTATTATACATACTATTAACACTAATCGTAGTTGTAAATATTATCAATGTATCCAAGGGACCACTACGACATACAAGATAATGAATAAACCCACACGAAACAGACATCCATTATTCAAAATTGCAAATAACGCCCTAGTAGACCTACCAACACCATCAACAATTAGAGGTTGATGAAACTTCGGCTCATTATTAGGACTCTGCTTAGTAGCACAAATCGCAACTGGGCTATTCTTAGCAATACACTTCTGCCCAAGCGTCGATATAGCATTTAACAGAGTAAGACACATCTGCCGAGACGTAAACTACGGATGACTACTCCGAACCCTCCATGCAAATGGAGCATCATTATTCTTCATTTGCATTTACTTACACACCGGACGAAACATATACTACGGGTCATACAACTTCATACATACATGATCAGTAGGGGTAGTAATTCTATTTTTAACTATAGCAACAGCATTCCTGGGATATGTTCTACCGTGAGGGCAAATATCATTTTGAGGTGCAACCGTAATTACAAATCTACTGTCAGCTATTCCATATGTAGGAACAGAGGTGGTACAATGAGTATGAGGAGGGTTTGCAGTAGACAATGCTACCTTAACACGCTTCTTTGCATTACACTTTATATTACCATTTGTAATTGCAGCAATGGCAATAATCCACTTATTATTCCTACACCAAACAGGATCAAATAATCCATTAGGATTAAATAAAAATACAGATAAAATCCCATTCCACCCTTACTTCACAGTAAGGGATGTAGTAGGATTCATAATCACCATTATAGCACTAACAATCCTTACTCTAAAAGAACCATATATCCTAAGAGACCCGGATAACTTTACCCCTGCAAACCCACTAGTAACACCAGTACACATCCAGCCAGAGTGGTACTTCCTATTCGCATATGCAATTCTACGATCAATCCCAAACAAACTAGGGGGTGTAATTGCCTTAGTAATATCAATTGCAATCCTATTCATCATACCAACAAATAAATCTAAGTTCCGAGGAACACAATTTTATCCAATCAACCAAGTTCTATTCTGAACAATAACAAACACAGTAATCCTGCTAACATGAATCGGAGCCCGCCCAGTAGAAGACCCATACATCCTGACGGGCCAAATCCTAACAGTAGTATACTTCGCATACTATATAATAAGCCCTATAACAACAAACCTATGAGATAAAATAACAAATTAATACAGTTAAAAAGCTACAGAATAAGCCTAGTGTCTTGAAAACATTATGAAAGAAGTTCAAGTCTTCTATTAACTTACCACTACCTAAATTAATACACTACAACAAAGAAAAAATAAAACACCTAACACCAACAAAAAACAAAAGATAATTCAAAGAAAGAGGCAAAAAACTCTTTCAAGCTAAATACATTAACCTATCATAACGAAAACGAGGCAAAGTACCACGAACTCAAACAAACAGAAAAGAAATAAAAGTAAGCTTAAAATAAAAAAAGAATGAATAAAGATCACTACCCAAAAAAATGATACAAAATAACAAACTTATAAAAAGAATACTTGCATACTCAGCCAAAAAAATCAAAGCAAAACCTCCACCACCATACTCAACATTAAATCCAGAAACAAGCTCAGACTCCCCCTCAGCGAAATCAAATGGAGTACGGTTAGTCTCAGCCAAACAAGAAATAAATCAAACAAAAGACAAAGGAAGAGAAAGAAAAATTAACCACAAATAAACCTGAAAAAAATAAAAATAAGCCAAATTATATCTACAAACCAAAACAACAAAAGAAAGCAAAATAAAAGCCAAACTAACCTCATAAGAAATAGTTTGAGCCAAAGCACGAAGACCACCTAATAAGGAGTAACCAGAATTAGAAGACCACCCAGCAATCATAACTGTATAAACACCAAGTCTTGTACAAGCCAAAAAAAATAATAAACCCAACTCAAAAGAGATAAATCCACTCAAATAAGGAACTAATACCCAGACCAACAAAGAAAGAAAAAAACCGAAAATAGGAGAAAAATAATAAATCAAATAATTAGAAACCAAAGGAAAATACTGCTCCTTGGTAAATAATTTAATGGCATCACTAAACGGCTGAAAAATACCAATAAACCCTACCTTATTGGGACCCTTACGAATATGAATATAACCCAACACCTTACGCTCCAATAAAGTAAGAAAGGCCACTCCAACCATAACAAAAATCATCAACAACAAAAAAACAATAACAATAAAAAAGAGATTAAACATATACTACTTGTAAAATAAAATTTCACATTAATAGATTCTAAATCCAATGCACTTATCTGCCAAAATAGCAACAAATTAATGAAAATCATATATAAAATAAAATTATTCCAAATACCCGGTCCTCTCGTACTAAGGTATAAAATTATATTATAGATAGAAACCGACCTGGCTCACGCCGGTCTGAACTCAGATCATGTAAGATTTTAAAGGTCGAACAGACCTAATCATCTTCAGCTCCTGCACCGAAAATTCACCTTAATCCAACATCGAGGTCGCAAACCCCCCTGCCAATAAGAACTCTCAAGGAAGATAACGCTGTTATCCCTAAGGTAATTTAATCTTATAATCAAAATAAATGGATCAAAATAAATATAAATAAATATAAAAAACCAAAGAGGAGTTAAAATATATTCCTCTCATCACCCCAACAAAACACCTAATCAACTAATACAAAGATAAACAAACTCAAAACAAAAAGAAGTATTAGGTGTCAAACTCTATAGGGTCTTCTCGTCCCATAAAAACATCTAAGAATTTTAACTCAAAAACTAAATTCAATAAAACAATACTTCTAAGACAGCTCATGTCTCGTCAAGCCATTCATACCAGATCACAATTAAAGAACTAATGATTATGCTACCTTTGCACGGTCAAAATACCGCGGCCCTTCAACCTCTATTAACGTCAGTGGGCAGGCCATACTTCAAAAACTAACAAGAAAAGATGTTTTTGTTAAACAGGCGGACATGAAAAACTTTGCCTAATTCCTAAAAAGAAATTATACATCTTTTATTCATCAAAATAATAATAAAACAATTTACTAATTACACAATAATTATTATCCAAACAATAATAAAAAAAATATTTCAATAAAACCTTAAATCACATAAAAAATTAACAATAAAAAACAACAAAATTTTAACATAATCAAATTGAAAATCACTATAAAATCCACAAAACTAAATCAAAATAAATAATTATAAAAACAGAATAAGGAGCTAATCCCCCTTAATCTTAACATCAAATAAAAATAAATAGATAAAACAACAGAAATTAAATAAGATGTATGAATTAAATTCATTTCTTGAAAAACCAGAAACCACTAAAGACGAATAACATTTCACTACCAACAATTTATTATTAATACTGATGAAACAGTAACTAACATAAACTATTAACTCCTTTAAAATCGGGAAATAAAAATAAATAATATAATTCAATGAACCCTGATACACAAGGTACGACAAAAAAAGTCAACTTTCTAAAAAACATTAAATCAACTCTATCATCCCCTCACGGTACAAATAATCTATCGTATAAAAAATTAAATCACAAAAATACAATAACCTCAATGATTCTTCAATTAAATAATAAAACTATCACACAAAATATAAACAAGATAATCAATAAAATCAGACCATGTCGAATCGCACGACACAATAATTCAGTGTAAATGAAAACTCAACTAACAGAAATGATCTGAATCACAATCCAGCTGCACCTTCCGGTACAACCACTTTGTTACGACTTATCTCATTAATAATAAAACGAGAGCGACGGGCGATGTGTACATATCCCAGAACCACTTATCATAATAACAATCTACAAATTATTACAACCAAATCCAATTTCATACCAATATTAAAATCAATAATCTACAACAACAAATAACAATGTAATCCATCATTCACTTAGAAACAAGCTGCACCTTGACCTGAAATAACTCGAAATAAAAAAACTAGAAAATTAACTAAACCCTAAAAAGATAATCAATAAACGGCGGTATACAAACCGAGGCAACTAAGTAAGGTCCAACGTGGACTATCGATAACGAGACAGATTCCTCTGGACGGAATGAGATACCGCCAAATTCTTTAAGTTTCAAGAACATAACTAATACTACTCAGGCACAATAAAACAACTTAACACTCTAAAATAATAGGGTATCTAATCCTAGTTTAAAAAAAGAATTTCATAGCTTCCAAATAAAAATAAGAAAATTAAAAACAATAAAAATTTCACCTAACAACAAACAAAATAAAATCAACCAAAATAAATAATATAACTACCTAAATGCCAAACACATTCAAACGTCTCCAAGGTATAACCGCGGCTGCTGGCACAAAATTTAACCGAGACTAAAATACATTACTAAATACAAGAATACTTGAACAATCAATAATAACTAATGAGAATCAACCACTATATCCATAATTCATCTAGAATCACAGTAAAAACACGCACAAACTTACATATAGAACAAACAAATATTGAATGAAAAAGCAAGAATAAAACTTCACTCAAATATACAACAAAAGCAAAATGGTGCAAACAACA